CATAAAGAAAAGAACCAGAGATTTTTACCCTTTTCTAAAAAGAAAAAGAAGTGCCTCTATTTAGAGATTTATCTACTTAGATGAATAAATCATACTCTATCTATATTATTAACGAATATGTATTCCAACCTATCTCGAGGTATTTGTATCAATACCTATTCGGTAGATCCTTTTTTTTTTCTGTGCCAGGAACCAGATTTGAACTGGTGACACGAGGATTTTCAGTCCTCTGCTCTACCAACTGAGCTATCCTGACCTTTTCTTGTGCATCATCCTAGTAGAGTATTTGTATCTATGTCAATTAAAGGGACTAAAAAATCAATAAAGTATTCCAAATTCCAAATTTGGAAATGGGGGGGGGGTAGTCCTATGCATTGTGCATGGCTTACTTAATAATACTTAAAAATAGAGTTAATAATCGAAGTTCCTTGCCTATACTATAATAAAAAAGAAATCTATTCAATGAATAGCATAAGATCCATTGAGTTCTCTTCGCACTCCTTTGTGAAAGAGTAGAATGAGAAAGTTAATGAATCTTAAACCGATTGATAAAAAGAAAAAAAGAGGATAAATACTATAGTATAGTTAGAGTTAGGGAATAAAAGAGGGTTTGGGGATAGAGGGACTTGAACCCTCACGACTTATAAAGTCGACGGATTTTCCTTTTACTAGAAATTTCATTGTTGTCAGTATTGACATGTAGAATGGGACTCTCTCTTTATCCTCGTCCGATTAATCCACTTTTTAAAAGATCTCGAAAACTATGAATTGAAGGATTTGATTACTCAATATTCGATTGGAATGGATTCACAATAATTCTAAAAAAATTCTGAATTTTCTATTTCATAATCATTCCTAATTTCATTCTAAAAAAGAATAAAGAACCTATATTATGATATGGGTTCTGTGATTAATCGTTTGCTATGTCAGTATCCATATGTGTGTATTAGATGTATAAACCCCTTACTTTCTCTAATTTAGAGGGAGTTCCACTACCAACACAACGTAATCAACTCGATTCGTTAGAACAGCTTCCATTGAGTCTCTGCACCTATCCTTTTCCTTTGGATTCTAGTTCGAGAACCACTTGTTTTCTCAAAACACGGATTTGGCTCAGGATTGCCCTTTTTTAATTCCAGGGTTTCTCTGAATTTGGAAGTTACCACTTAGCAGGTTTCCATACCAAGGCTCAATACAATCAAGTCCGTAGCGTCTACCGATTTCGCCATATCCCCATTTTCCTTTTCTTTGATTGAGACCTAGATTCCTTGTGTAATTTCATCCATCTCTTAGTTTTTTTTTTGAATCGTTGAATTCATTACTCGACGTAGTCTAGCAGTTCGTCTCTATTTGAGAGACCCTGCTTGTTGCAATTCAGAATTGAATTGATTCTATCGTTGATGTATTTGCAATTCAATCCGAATCAATATATCCCAAAGTTTTTCTCTCCCCCACCCTTCTTTTTTAGAGTATTCAAAATCATACTCTAACGCTTGATATTCATTTTTTTTTTTTTCTAATCAGAATTAGCAATTTAATTTGCTATGATTCTATGTTCTCCTTAGTGAAATATTAATCATTAAATTATTAAGAAATAACAAAAAAAAAACAAAATATCTCAAAAAATGTCTATAATGATCGAATGAAAATGCCAAGAAATTCGCATTTTCTCTTTATTATATCTTTCATATATATTATTCTTTTCTATGTATTAGATTACTTGTCCGAGCCATATCAAATTGAAAATATCTGAAATCAAATTCAATATAGAAATTGGAATAGATTTTATTCTATTAGAAAAATCAATTTGCGAATTAGAGAAATAAAAAGAAAGTTCAATAAATTCTATAATCCTATTTAAGGATATCCTCTAGTTAAGCATATCAAGCTAACTTGATTTTTATGAAGTTCTAGTATTTTTTTCTAAGTAGAACTTCAAATTTCGAACTAGTTAATAGCTAAGATTAATAATTAAGATCTGACATTTTACAGATTTCCTATACTATACATATTTCTATTTGTTACACTATTTCTGTTATGTAAGCCCACTTAGCTCAGAGGTTAGAGCATCGCATTTGTAATGCGAGGGTCATCGGTTCAAATCCGATAGTCGGCTTTTTTCTATATCGATGTTCCATGAACAAGAATCTCTCTTTTTCTCCGAATTAAATGGAGAATCCAGGATCTATTCTGTGGTTCTACCTTACAATTTTGCTAGATACAAAACAATAAAATAAATAATATATATACAAAAAATCCAGATGTTGATGAAATTCCATTTTTTGTGGTACTTTAGTAGATTTTACTCTGTTTATCCTTTAGTTTAATTCAGTTTTAATTTCGCTGTATTCTTTAATGTAAATACAATGAAATTCATTGTGTAAAATGAAATTTCAATAAAATAAAAAAGGAGTCTTCATGTCCCGTTATCGAGGACCTCGTTTTAAAAAAATACGCCGTCTGGGAGCTTTACCAGGACTCACTAGAAAAACACCTAAATCCGGAAGTAATCTGAAAAAGAAATTCCATTCTGGGAAAAAAGAGCAATATCGTATTCGTCTTCAAGAAAAACAGAAATTGCGTTTTCATTATGGTCTGACAGAACGACAATTACTTAGATATGTACATATCGCTGGAAAAGCAAAAAGGTCAACAGGTCAGGTTTTACTACAATTACTTGAAATGCGTTTGGATAATATCCTTTTTCGATTGGGTATGGCTTCAACCATTCCTGAGGCCCGGCAATTAGTTAACCATAGACATATTTTAGTTAATCGTCGTATAGTCGATATACCAAGTTTTCGTTGCAAACCCCGAGATATTATTACTACGAAGGATAACCAAAGATCAAAATGTCTGGTTCAAAATTCTATTGCTTCATCCGACCCGGGGAAATTGCCAAAGCATTTGACGATTGACACATTGCAATATAAAGGACTAGTTAAAAAAATCCTAGATAGGAAGTGGGTCGGTCTCAAAATAAATGAGTTGTTAGTTGTAGAATATTACTCTCGTAAGACTTGAACTTAATGAAAAAAGGAAAGGTTCATAGAATTTTCTTCCTCTTCCCCTTTCCCCGAACTAAATCGACCTAAGGCCCTTAATTGGTATTTTCCATTCAACTAGCAGAAATGGATTAACCCTAGGATCCTTTTTTTTTTGTTCTTTCCTCTATGTGTATTTTACATACCACAGTAATTTACTATAGAGAATTTCTATTAAATAAAGGTATTATTGCTGGAATAAACTGTTATTTGATTTGATACATTGTGATCGTTAACGTTGATGAATTAAGAGAAACGGAAAGAGAGGGATTCGAACCCTCGGTAAACAAAAGTCTACATAGCAGTTCCAATGCTACGCCTTGAACCGCTCGGCCATCTCTCCTACATAATCTTATTATGGAAAATAAACTGAGTGAATAGCGAGTTTTCCTATTCCTGCAGTACAGGTACAACCACAACCGCTCGGGGGTTCCTTGGTTCTATTGGAAAAATTCCTTTTCATCTAAGTGGAAGGATCCAGGATTTTTTTACTAGGAATTCCGCTCCCTCGAAAAGTTTTAGTTTGGGTTTTCCCCAAACCAAAGAAAAAGAGAATGGAAGAATTCTTCTTATTCCATAATAAAATAAAGGAACCCTAAAATTCTGTTTGCATAAGGTACGCTACGCCATACAATCGGAATCTAAAAAAGGGTATGAGACAATTAATGACTTTGAAAACGCGAAATAGCTGATGAGAGAAGTTATTGTTGAGAAATAGAAAAGTGGAATGAAATCCAATCTTAGTCAAATATTTCATATCTCTTCTTGTCCAAACAGAAGGAAAAGGACACAATTTGAGCTGAGCGGAAAATCCATACCTCTCTTATCCATTTATAGCATATATATAGCATATATATGGATCGATCGATTTATAAGAATCGAATGTGTTTGTTTTTATGGTATTTTGTGAAGGAATGAAAACAATTCTATATAGAATGGGTTGGGAATTATGCCTAGATCCCGTATAAATGGAAATTTCATTGATAAGACCTCCTCAATTGTAGCCAATATTTTATTGCGAATAATTCCGACAACCTCAGGGGAAAAAAGGGCATTTACTTATTATAGAGATGGTGCGATTTGACTCTTTTTTTTTTTTTAGCCCTACCTACACCTCAGTCTTACGAGAAAGAGAGGGGGTTCGCATAGAGAGAACAAAATTAGTAAAGGAAACCCACGCTTGGAGAAGGTGAGGTGAACTAACAATTCCTTCTGTCGTGTATCCTCGATTGATGCGGCCTCAGATGCTTCAATTGTAGATTTGAGTATTGAGCGAAAGGTTACACCTACAGGATAGGTTCTGTATTACAGGCCAATCCTACTCTACTAGTACCAATAGGCAGCATAGGGGAGAAAAGCACTACACCTAGAAATAGGAATCAACAAGAGAAAAACTTTGTTAGAAATTAGCCCTTTCCTGATCGGTATCAGGGCTGGGAAGAATGGTTGGGATAACAAACAACCATCAGGTTTGTACTTTGGATACCCCTATAACCATCAAAGATCGTTGAAGTGGCTAATTCCTCTAAATAGGAGGCGTTGAGAACAAAGAAATTCTTGGAGCTATCGTTTTCCTCTAGCATTAATAGAATTCATTGGTGTTAAGAAAAACCTCTTGCGGGAAGGTTGGCTAGAGATTTCTTGGAAAAATACCAGCCCCTTTCGGTCCATAATGAGATGGGACTAATTCTATTTTTATTCTATAGATTATTTCGCTTAGTACTATGTACAGAAGGGAGGAGCCGTATGAGATGAAAACCTCATGTACGGTTTTGGAACGGAGATTTTTTGAATAGAATGAACGACCGTAACGGATGTTGGCTCAATCCGAAGGAAATTATGCGGAAGCTTTGCAGAATTATTATGAAGCTACGCGACTAGAAATTGATCCCTATGATCGAAGTTATATACTCTATAACATAGGCCTTATACACACAAGCAATGGAGAGCATACAA